TGGCTCGGAATCAAATACACGGAACATTGATCGGTGGGGTAGGCAGGATATTTTGCGTATGATCAAGTACAACGTAATGATGATGTGGTGGTGAGGGACCAACCCCAACCCTGCCTGCCCCCCGCCCGGTTCTAGGACTGTATGCAAGATTCGTGGTACAGCGCGAGAACTCACATTGCGTGCGAGCTACATGCGCCGCCGTCAGTCACCATATATGGGTATGGCGGGCGGGCCCAATCCCATATTCCGTGCATTCTTTCCTTGGAACCACGAATCCTCATCACCCTTCCCTCCGACTATGTGGCGGGCGGGGTGAGCACAAAAATCCGGGGGATGAGGGCGTGCGTTATGCGTCAAGCGACTATAGTTGAATGATGGCTGCTGGCGCCGCATCGGAATCAATATCCATCACGAAATGCCTGCCCCCAAATCGAATGATCGTCTCCGCCTTGACGCTGTCGGTTCACGCCTCCACGCACGTCTCCAATGGAACCCTGGCCATGTCCGAACGAATGATGGATTCCCAACTTGCTGACCGGGAGGTGCGTGCCTCAATGAGACCGCACGCACCGTTGCTATCGCTCCGTTCTTCCCGACCGACGCGCGCGGCACGACGAGTAGTATAGGTGATGACAGGCGACGTTTCACTTGCTCCAGCCCGGATCATGAGCCGCTCCCGTCTCGGTCGGGAGCGCAAATGCGGATCTCCTCAGGTAGGATTCGAACCTACGACCGATCGGTTAACAGCCGACCGCTCTACCACTGAGCCACTGAGGAACCAACCATGCGGAGACTCGATTCTCATTACGTGATTCCCGTCCCGATCCGGTTAGGCAAGGAAGGAGTTCTTCGTCGATCCGGTCGAATCCCATATTCCACGCATGACCGGACGAGTACATGAACAGGTTGGGCGGAGGGAGGCTCGCTCCTCCCGCGCCGCCTTTCTTCGGAACCCCGACAACTTCGTGCACATCCTGCTTACCCCTATTGTACGGCGAGAAGGTGACGGTAGCAATCCCCGTCGTTCGCCTCCAAGAAAGGTATGAAGCATGCGGCGGGGATCATAGATAGGGAGAGAGCGGACGGATTCCCCCGCGATAGTAACGAGATTTGTTTCAAAACATTGATAGGATGGTGCTGCTTGAGCGCCCCCCATACGACGCCGGCCGCGCGCGGGGTTTCCCACTTTCTTGGCGGCGGAACGCAATCGCGAGGGGTCGGTCCCGTGAAAACTCGCAGCAACCGACATTGATTGACGCGGAGGGGGTGGCGAGGAATCTTGCCCGGGGAAGAGAAACACATGTGTAGAGCAAGGTGTGGTGATCCGGCCCGGCGGGGATGAATCATGTACCGCGGGTGCTTCTCGCACGAACAACGATTGTATCCGGCGGGCGGGACAACCCCGGTCCCGAACACCAAACCCGCGCGAGGCAGCGGTAATCAGTTCGACTCATCTCATCAGCCGCCGGTCGGTCCTATCCCCCGAGCCGTTGCTATTGCAAACCCCCATGGCGCGAGGCTCCGGTGACGGATATAATTGATTCGTCATTCATCCTACTAGCCGGGTTTGGAAATGATTGGGGAATGAAATTGCAAGAAGGACTGGTAGGAACAACTATTTGTATTGTAGACGCATCTCATCCCATTCTTCACTCCGGGAGAAATGTCCACCCCCACCAACCGGACCGGATCAGACATTTGTTTCGCAGCATGATCGGATGGTTGGTGCTAGCCCTGACTGACGGAATCCCGCATACATAGTTCGAAACGAAGGAGTTTCTACGTCCCGTCACAGAGGACCTCGCGCCAAAATAGTACGTCGACCAGGAAGGTCACCAGGACCAACCCGTAAGAGGCCCGCCGGTAGAAAGCCTGGTTATGCGAACCAATCCACTCCCACTACGAAAGCCCCTCAGTATCGTATTCGTTCGGAGGAGAAGCAGCGGTCGCGTCTCCATCATGGACCGACCGAACAGCAATCACTTCGATACGTTCGTATCGCCAAGAGGGCAAAGGGCTCGACGGGCCAAGTATCATTACAATCACCCGAAACGCGTTCGGACAATATCATTCCTCGATTAGGTGCGGCTTCTACCACTCCTGGGGCGAGACAGTCAGTTACTCACGAGCGTGCTCCGGCCAATGATCGTGCGATAAGTGTACCGAGCTACCGTCGCAAACCTGCGGATGCTATTGCTGCTAGGCAATCGAGGTGCCGGAGCGTGGGGAACTCCTCCAATCGAATTGGGGAGCAAGATCATTCAACTCTCTACCCACATGCGGGATTAGCAGTTCGACCGGTGGATCGTAAATGGATTGATCCGAATACAAACGAATCGCTAGCCGTAGAATATCATCCTCGTCGAGCCTAACAAATCGGATATACACACGTGCTCGGCGGGCGCGAGATATTCTCATGAATCATATATACTCTACTTCCCATCCCGCGCGCCTCGACCCGAGTAATTCATCATCGATCGCTCATTGATTGGGTATTGCAGTGCTCGCGGCGACCGCCGGCCGATACCCATCTTACGCTCCAACACATTACTTACGCGTCGAAGCAGCACGTGCGGGTGAATTGATGACCGGAGTTGTACCTTCCACCGCCACGCAGTGATTCCGGGATGGATGTTCGAGCAGGGGGATTGGCCTATCGTGAGAAGCAAACGGCGATGAGTAGGAGGAAACGTGATTCGGCCGTATCGGAATCTATCTCGTCCCCGCGACTACTATACTAATAGATTCTACGCGCATGTAGGATGCCCCGTCGAACCATCTTGGTTTAGGGGTGGACAGATACGGCGGATCCGGCGGGCGGGCCCTCGGCAAGCAGAGGTGCGGCGGGCCGGCCGGGCGGGCGATACACCTGAGGCCACTCGACAGACGAGACATCCTGTAGAACGTTTGTCCGATGCTTAGCCATAATAACGTTCGACAGGCAAAATCTGCCCCTCCCTTCTCGGTACTGCTGATTCTTGCAGGACGGTATAGTAGTCAATGTGTCCCCCGCTTCTTCGTTTTCGAGGGGGGGGGGCGGGGCTGGGAGGCGTTCGTTGTCACACCCGTTGGGGTGTGGGGGGGTATAGTATGCTTATGCTGATCAAACCGACTCATTTCTTTCCTTGTGCGACGAAACGCTTTCGTTCGAACGACGAAAAGCGAATCGTATGCTCTAAGGCGAGGGGCTGGTTTGCGGAATTGCACCTCGAATTGGATTGAACAATTGTGTTCGTATCCCGCCGTAACTATTGGGGGTGGTATGGGCGTACCAAGTACCGGTCCAGGTGAATGATGAGATATTCTCCCTCCTCCCGCGTACCTCGGTGCCTCGCCCCCGGACATGCCTGAGATGCCGGCGCCGTTTACGATTCCATCGGTGACCCAGTTGTCGAGAGTAGGGGCTACTTTAGCTAATACTCGTGCGCCTTCGACAGGGACAGGACTGTGATACCTATCTACGTAACCTCGATAATACGACCGATCATATGGAGAACTTGGGAAATAACCTGGGATTCCTTCCAATTCCGGATCAATTCGCGGCGGACGCGGGTGGGGAATGGGTCCATGGAAAATAAAAGCAACTGATATTCCCGATGGTGCTATAGCAACCGAGGTAGTCGCGTTGGGGAGCAACTCTGACCAATCCTGCTGGAGAATCCCGCGGGAGTAATTCAGCAACAGGTCTAGCCAGCAAGGTGGTGGATCAATGAAACCTGTTCCCCATCCGATGGGAGACGGAACTCCTATGAACCCGACCGGGGAAGTAGGTATCATCGGTACGACCGAGGGAAATAACATTGCGTCATCCGATTCCTTGGGGCATAGTAGAGGCCTATAATGCTCCCCCGCGGAGGGATGAGTGGCGGTGTGATTCCACCCCTCCCTGGAAGAATCGCTTCTGGCGCTCCCGAAGCAACGGTCGACTAATGATTCGGCTGCCATATAACCTCCCCCAGCGGTTGACCACCCCGCGAAGCCTGCCTGCCCGGGCGCTCTGTATCGTCGTGTCTCCTCCCGCACAGACGCGGGGGGCATAGGGCCAGATACGTTTGCGCGATAATAACCCTCGAAGGTGGGGAGATACGTGCGAAGCATATGAGGTCCGGTCGGTCCTGCTGTACACCGAGCCATCCGTCCTAATACGGGGCGGGATAACCAACCATCATCAGGGATCTCATCTTTGGACCGAAAACGGGCGGGGGGCGGGATACCACGAGGAGAGGGTGTGCCCAGAAGAAAAGCGGTTCCTGTGATCGGCATACATTTCCTTAGACCACCCGTAAGAGCCGTATCTTGACTCCTATCGGGACAATACCCAGCAACGGGTTCCACGGAATGGATGACCGGTCCAGACCCCGGAGGTGATGGAGCCTTGGGATGAGCATGCGTTGTGAGATGGGACATGGCAGCTCGATAGGATCCCACACCAGGAGCTAACACCATGTAACCTGGTTGGGACATGGTGGAATGAGCTAACACTCTTTTGAGATCCCGCTGAGCGGGAGCTGTAGTGGCTCCCGGGAAAGCTGTCGCACCGCCCACCCGGGATATCGAGCTCATCATGGAAGGTGGAGCCTCGGAGGGCGGAAACATTCGAGCCACCGGATAAATTCCCGCCGCTGCCGTAGTCGCAGCATGAGTGAGGGCTGGAATAGGGGTAGGTCCTTCCATGGCATCAGGTGGCCGTGCGTGGGGCGGAGATTGCGCGGATTTAGCCGCGGAGCCCGGAGGTGATGGAGCGGCACAGGGGGTAGCGGGGAATAAACTGACTCCGCGATCGGTAAGCAACTCATTGAGTCGTACGGATAAATCCTCAAATTCGAAACTGCCTGTTGCCCAAGGCAAACCCGGTACTCCCAATGATGATCCGAAATCCCCCACACGATTGGTTATAGAAGCTTTTTGACAAGCATGGGCCGCCCTAGCTCGAGTAAACCGGGGACCTATTGATGGGTAGGGGCACATTCCTACTGGTTCCCGAAGGACGTGAATTTGCATCGGATTAGGGCTAAGAACCAATCCTAGCATAGAAGCGTTGGGAGGACTGGGGTAAGCGAAGGACCTGAGGTATCCTTGGTCATGAGGCATGTGACCGCCGCTGTGAATCATAACCGTTACCCCAGCAGTAGTGATGAGTACCGGCGTGGTAGGAGCGGGTGGATCGATTGAATAGCCCGTCTCCGAAGCAACACTTTCGTTGTAGATCCAAGACCGTGGGTATCGATAGATCGGATCACCGCCGATTTGTTGCCAGGAGGTACGGGGAGGAATGGACATAGCTATGCTTGACGTGGAGGTGCTTATACTAGCATACAAGCGACGAAGATTCTTGGTCGCTGCGGGGGATATAAGTAATCCCAGTCCCGTCGGAATGGAGGGTACGAGCGGGGATGGGGGCGCCGTCCGGGCGTATTGGTATATCAGTTTCGTGAAGTGTTCCCTCGGTGATGGAACTCTTTCACTTCTGGCGGCACCTTGCAATACACTTATGGGTGGAGGGAGGAAGGAATTATAGAATTGTATCCCGTTCGGGACTGCGGGGCAACCGCGCGTGAGGGATGGGACCCAACCGGCGATCGGTCGGACCGAACCGATCGCCTCGCCGGAATCGATTTCTTCGTCTGCGCCCTCTGTGGCGATTGAAGAACGTGCATGGATGAGTCGTGTCGCTGAGTTACCCCGTCCGCTCGTTTGGTGGATAGTATATTTCGTACATTCCCGAATCGAGAAATGCAGATCTTTTTGTTCAACAGACGGATGGTTGTGATGGAACGGAGCTCGACGAGAGATGGACAAATTGGCAATGCCTGTTCCATGACATTCAGCAGCGCTCAGTTTGTAGCCACTCACAATTCTTCGTCAACCAGATTCTGTGATGGATATGTACGCAGCGATTGAGACCGGCCGGTGATCAACTTCACTTAGAGTGGAACCGGCGAGGTCTCATGATATTCGTTATCCCGCCGCGTCATTCGGTCGGATCGAATGTGAGCTGAAGTATCAAAGTATTAACCTATCGAGTATTAATGATTTGTCATGAATCCACTAGGAGGGGTTGGGGGCACACGCCCCTCTGGGAGGCGCGGCGGTAGGTAAAAGGCATAATCTTACATCCTTGTCTCGTCGGGCGGGGACCACACCATTGCTCCTGGGGCGCGCTCCGGCGGCGAGGGGGCATAGAAACGTCATGACGAGTGAAGACACCGACAGGATTTGGCTCGATCCATAGGTAGTGGGTGGATGCCGCCTGCCACCCGCCTGAATGGGAAAGGTTTGCGACCCTCAATAAATAAGTAAGTCAGTAAGTACTCAATGTCTGTAATGCCATTTTGCCCGAGGTCACTGGAAGCATACGTCTTCGGGTTAGTTACTTAGACGATACGCACGACGAACGACGGAGACACGCTTGCAGGGTGGGTACATACACACAAGGGAAAAGGAGGGTTTACGGCGATCTCGAAGAGGCATACTTGCGCGGAATCAATCGTTTGAGCGGTGGTTGGCATGGCCGCCGCTGTGCGTGAAAAAGCTTTGCCTCCCATTTATGACCCGATCGATCTATTCGATCTATCCTGGGCGGTGCGGTCACTACCGTTGCAGCTTTGTCTATTATCTCTTATTACTATGTATGCGAAAGGCGGGATTGGGCTCCCGTCAGGCAATAGTCATAGACGAAATAAGTCGAGTGGGGCATACGTGCGTGGGCCGCCGCGGGGGGCGCGCTATAGCTTGCGGAGCATTCGATCGCGGCCGAGGCGTGGAGTAGCTTTTGATGATTCCCATCTCCGACCGGGATCGGCGGAGTGTGCCGCAAGCGGAGGAGGTGGTAATATGGTACGAACTACCCACGGATTACGGTTCGGGGGTATAGGATGATGGCGGAGTGGTGTCACGTCATTTGGACCCGCCCGTCGCGATTATCTTCGGGTAACCCCCTTCCTCCAAAACCCGGAACCGCTGGGTGGGTCAGTCGCCTTGCGCATACCAATTATAATTCCATTGAATAGAGTTTTAGGGCCCGTCCCATTCCGGGATAAATGATGCAGGAGGTTTTGGCCGTGACGACACCTGGAATCCCGGCGGAACGAATGTCAGCTCACATACCTCCGCCACCTCCTTCTTTCGCAACCGTTTCCTATCGGGGAGAGTTGATCCTGAAGAGGAGGAATGGGGGTATGGGCAGCTTGGGCCGGAGGAGCGTGGTGATAGCTCTCGCTTGTGCAACAGGACCCCTACCACACCGCCGGCCTTACCCTGGGCATTCACCATCAAGTGATCCGTATGAGCCATCCACGCTTCCCCCACGGAGTCCCCGCTTAGTTCATGCAGTTCCTATTCATAGCCATAACAGGTCCGGTGCAATTACCGCACCAGGTGCAATGTTGACTTACGGTCCTGCCGCTCCAAGCGCCGGAGATACGCAGCCATCGACAGTTTCAGTGCCTGCTCCGCAGCCCCATCGGTCGATGATGCATGCGAGTACGATGACGCCTAGCCACGCGGCTCCCTCGCGTGGGTCTTTGCCAGCAACGGCTTCCCTAGTCACTGCTGATTCGGCAGAGGAGCATATAGATATTCCGACTTGCAACCCTAATACTCCCGTCCGGTCCTTCGGAAATGACGGCGGGCGTGGCAAAGGTTCGCTAAACATCCTTCTCTCGTTACCCATGGATTACCGCGAGAGACAATTGCCCCAGCGATCGGATCATTGGAGTCATCGAATCGTTAGTCCGGGCTTCCCTTTCTCGACTTCCGGTATCCCTTCCGGGGCAGTACGGGCTAATGAGGCATGGGGATATCACCGGAATCGGGATCCCAAAGAGACTCGGGCCCCAATCACCTGGCTCACATATGCGATTCATTCGCACACTAGAATGACTGGAGGTTGGCGGGGTGGAGAACCAGCAATCGTAGCTCCTCCTGGGTCCCCTATCACTTGGATCCGTTATTCAGGGGTAAATCTATCGGGAAGGGGTTCGCACAGCCATGGATGGTTGATCCGATGCGTCTCGTGAGTACAGTCAATCCCGTCATTATTTATTGGATCGAATATAGTTCGACAGATCCTAAGGCTGCCGGCGACGGGACCGACCGCGGTTCAGGGCAATGGGCAGGTGATTGTTGGGTCATGGGAATGGGCGTGAGAAAAGACGGGTATTTCCGTGATCCACCCCCCCCCTATTTGCTTGCCGCCGGGAATGGATTTCTTAATCGGACCAATTGCCATTTGCTCCAGGGATTCCAGGACCGGGTAAACCCCGCCCCGACACAGAGACAGGACTGAGTTTGGATAAAGGCCAATGCCTATTACAGGCAACAGTGAACGAATCGGGATGGAAATCTCTCGTGGTCCGGAATCCATGGCGCGAGGGACCATTGGGGCGGTGGAGACCCCGCTGTGCCCATAGGGCATTTGACGTGGCATGGATAGCGGGTGTATGGGGGTCAATATCACTCCAATCGCTCCCGTCGCAAGAACGATTATTTTTGAGTCATAGGAACGATTTTTATCACCGGCCACCCCTGGAGAAACCATTGATTCCGCTGCGGAACCACTCATGCCCGGTGGTGCGGAAGGTGCGATTGGAAGGCTGCTGGGCATGATGAATATTCTGGGCATGAGAATAGCTATCCCGCCCATCCGGCCGAGAAAAGGGGTTTGCATTCTATCGCAACTCGTCCCCCCGGTGAGGAAGGGTGCGGCACCGGTCGATCCATGAGAAATCATTTGTAAAATGGCCCCTTCGGGGCCTATCTCTGTTATGGGACCTATTCCGATGGGTACGGGACCCATATGAGATACCGATGAGTGAGCGATTCTTCTCTTCACACTACGTTGATTCAGGGGTATCAAAGCCGCACGAACAATCTGAGTTGCTCCTACCACCGCTAATCCAGGAGCAGGTACGGAGTGAGCGCGAGGCAATGATTCCATATTAATCCTGATTGGCCCGTGCCCTCCCATCTTCGACGGTGCGCCGGCTGGAAGCATGCGTGTACTATAATGCGCTTCCCCGTGAGTATCCGGCGACCGGGCGTGCAAGGGAAGGATTGGTGGTTTTACGGCATGAGCCATTGGAAAGCTTAGGTATGAGACCATTTCTGGTGCCGCGGGATGGGATCTATCGGCCAGAACCCGGAAATCCAATGCTGGTTCGCCCGGCACGTAGGGACCCATGGTGATAGCCCCTGCTGAGAGAGATATAGGACCACCCGCAGTGTACGGAATAAATTTCGTAGCTGCGTATGGACGTCTCTTCCCCCCCCATGAGCACAGCGGCAAATGAGCAGGAATTAATTCCGGCTCCCGCACAAGAAAGGGAGGTGGAGTGTCTTGAGGAGCGAATAATCCTGCCTGGCCACTGTGCATCGCTAGCATCAAAAGGTGGGGTGATCGCGGACTCCGGGTAACAGGCCGAGCTGCTAGAGTGGCTGACGCAGTAACAAGTCCTGTCGGTGGAATAAGCCCCATAGGAAGTCCATCAATCCCCAGTCTCCGATGGAAATCGGAGGGAAGGTTGATCCGGTCATAATCCTCTCTCAATCGGACGAATGGGCTGTTGGACTCGAAGTGATAGCAAAGTGTGTGGGTTATCGGGGGGGGCTCCGGCGAGCAAATTCCCGGAGTGTACCGGCGAACAATCTTGTTCCCTCCGTGGGGAGAGGGTAATGGTGGAATTAGCAAACCAGCAGGCACGGGCGGGAGAACGATTATTGTTGGCCAGGGGTAGTTGCTCGTCATGGGGATAGAAGGGAGGGACTTCTTGCAGGGATCGAGGGGCGTACAGGGTGGGTTCCCCTCGATCGAATAAGTATCAATTCTCGTTGGAGGAATAGGCTAGGCCCTTTCATCATGGTTGGGGAGATAGACCCCAAAATCCATTATGTTGATTCCTCACGGCCGGTCCGTGATCGGTGAGCTGAGCCCGTACTTCGAGTTGTTTCGGATCCCGGGTAGACGCGTGCACTCGAAGGATCCGTCGGACGAGCAGATTCACGCCTTTTACACCCCGCGCGGTCCTCCGTCCTGGGAGCAGAGGCAATTTGGTTGGCCTTACATCCATCCCGAGGTACCATTTCCGACGCGTCTGTGGGACGAGCTCTTACGCATTGGGTACGACCGGTACATGTACCATGAATCTTTGCTGGATGTGCCATTGGATTCTCCGACCAAGAGTTTTTGGTGGAGTCGTCGGCCCTGGATTCACTGGGATCCTAGTGCATTGCCGATGGCGCTACCGCGAATGCACTACAGGAGGGGGAGGAAGATTGATTGCCTCGTTGACCCGACCGACAATTACAATTGGGTGCCCCGGACTTATACGTATAATAACTGGGGCCGCTGACTGACTCCACTCCGTCTCTCCCCTTGACTTGCGGAGAAAGATTCGTATTGACTTCACATTCGTTTCATGAATATGGATGCCTAGCGATTCCAGTCACTAGCGAATCAACGGGCCCGGCCCGTCATAAAAACCATGATTGATTTCGAACGACAGTACGGGTCGGAAGAAAGGGGTCAGCTCAGATTCCTTTGCATCCACATCCGCGCGTGCGTATCGCTCGGAGAGGGCAGCGGGCGGCCGGCTAATGCACGAGAAATAGATTCGTCGCCGCTTCAACAAGTTGGATTGATCGGTACGGATTGGTCTAGCACTGCGATACGTAGCTGGAACGATGGCTGAGCCGGTAGCTGCTTCCGCGGAGGCGATAGCTGTAATGGGTATTGCAAGAACCTCTCCCTCCATCTGTCGAGCGCCCGCACAATTACCAAATGTGGCAAGATTCACATTGACCGCGTTCGGTATTGGCTCAGGACGCATAGGTGCTCTAGCCATGTTCCGACTCGTCATCGATCCGTAGGTACCTGTGCGGGATGGAAAAGCGCCTGGGATGGGTGCACGCTCGAGCGTGATTCATTAACTCCTTAGGGAAATGAAAGTGCTTACACTTCGGCGGCAAATGCGACACGCGAGCGAATTGTATCGGGTTCTACGGTACTCCTCTTCGAGGAGCAGACGAATAATCATCTGTCCGTAACGCCGCTGCAGCTTCTTGTCCAACCACCTCCTCCCTTCGAGCCACGATAATGGCTCCCACTGGGGCGACTAAAAGAACAATGGGAGGGGGTTCGGATGGGAGCAAGGACTCAGTTGGTGAATCATATCCGATACGTCGAACGCTGTACGCAGGCGAACCACCGGCGTCCCTCAATACGATGGGGGACATTCCGTACCGGGATGTATCCGGAATCACATCGATCGGTGGAGGGGAAGCACTTGTGCGAGGTGCTGAGGTCATTCCGTCTCCTACGGTCCAGGGGGCGGGATGGGGGAATTTGGGCTTACTAACCGGCATAGCGGCGAATAGGATTGGAACATTGACAGCTCCCGCATGGATTGGTATTTGCGCAGCAGCCGCGAAATCCGCATTCAGGGAAGGGTGTGGAAGGGATGTACAAGCAGAAACCGACCCTGGCGGGAGAGCAGGATGAACTATGTTCGCGGGGGATGCCACTCCCAGACTCCCGGGGACAGGACCCGACGCCGGAGATACGGGAGCAGCGTCATGCACAGATTCGGGTGAATTCGTTATGTATATATGCTCGCAGTGGAGAGAGGTCCTTCCCCCGCTGGGGACGCCGCCCATTCGCCGACTCGGAAAAGCATGCCGCAATATTTTCTCCCCTTTGGCCCCCGCGCCCCCCAGCTCAGATGGAGCTCGGGGCGTGATGGGGGCGAGCGGCGCGGGCATCGACCAGCGGCGGGAACAATGAATGTCCGACGGTGCGATTATGAATTATAATAGGTTTATGGCGTTACCTCCCACCCCCCGAATCCATCCAGGAGCGGGATCGCATCCCCCGAAGCAACGGCCCCCTCGGGCAAATAATCGAAACTCGAAATGGCTTGAATCGCGTGATCCCTGCCTACTGACGCGGGCAAACGTCCCGAAGCAATTTGATCATGATTCAATTCATGACGATCATGAGTTGGGGGTTCGTATTCTCCAGTCATCGGCGAACGATTCGTGGGACGGTACTCGGCGCGGTTCCCACGAAATGTGCGGGCTCCAGGATCGATACTGTGACTCCTCGATCGCTTCCTCCTCATGCCCTCCCCCAATCCCCGGTCAACGACGGGTAGATGAGTTGGACGTACACGAACACGTGCTTCACGAGCGATACGTTTATCAAATTCGAAGTGAATACGTCCACGGAATCGCTCCGACGGAATCGATTTCTCGTAGGGATATTGGATGGTAATAGGCAGACGATCCATGTGGTCGGGGGTCACCGTGAAACCACGGCCCGCGTATCTCGCAGCTCGGATCGCCCGTAGACTGTGACTCCGGAGTCCATTTACCATGGGGAGCAGCGTACGGTGGGTATCCTTGAACAAATCATTGAGTCGGTTGGTTCATTTGTTGTTCGATCCATGAATCGTAGATCATCGAGCAGATCTACGCGTCGAGGATGCTCGAACCACACATTCGTTATATGACCCCGTTCACGTTGAAATATTGATTGTTACGCCGAACTTAGATTTGGAGGTTGGAGAGGGGCTGTTGACAATGGATTACCCGGAGCGATGGGCAATGGAGATTTCCGGCCGAGATCCAGCGGTTGATCCATCCTCACCCTGGGTGAGGTCCACCTCGCCGTGATGGTAACGGACGAGGGTGAATGAGCTTTGGCTAATGCAACGGTAATTCCCACTGCTGCGCTGATAACCTCGGCAGCTCCGTCAGTCATACCTGAGCTGGGGTTACCGAAGCCAAGAGCTGGGTGTGGCGGGATCGAGGGATCGTTCCATCCGCCTGGATGAAAAACCGTAGCGAACGACGAAGAGGCTAATGGGTTTGGATGGGGAGCGACATAGGATGAACCGGATTTGGTACCTGGATACTCGGTTTGATGACCTGCAACCGATTCCTCCTCCGCCTCTGGTAGATCAGAAGGCAATCTCTCACGTTCCGCCGAAGGGGGTATGGGGAAAGCCACGAGACCTATGGGCTGGCGCCGCGGGTTCCGTCCCCAAAAACCGTATTTAGGCTGCGCCTCAACTGTATCGACTGTGCTCAAACTGCTGGATAATCATGGTCGGTGCTAACGGTGCAACGTATTTTGTATTCGTGCCAACACCCCTGTTCCAGGACCGTACGTGGGGCTCCAGCCTCATACGGCTCCTCACGGGCTATCGATGAACTGCAAAAATAGATTCGCGTGAGTCCCAACAAATCCCATGAGGTTCTGTCTGCAACGGTGGGAGAAGCTTCTGGATCTATCTCATCCTTCACGGTGTTCGTTCCATCGGCCGGCGTGGGTGGCTCTCGACGACTTTATTCGGGTACGGACGGTAGGTGAGAGATAGAAGTGACTATCTCCGCATTCTCGATGGAGGTTCCGTCTGATCTTCATTCACTAGGGACGAATCGATCAATCGATCCATCGGTCATTTCATTGCCATCTCTAACCGCTGTTACTCCTCCGTAAGTCCAGTCTCTAATCCATATTTCAGTACACCCGGTCCCGGGCGAAGAAGTCAACCTGTGGCCATTCGTTCGTCGTGCGTGATAGAGAACTGCGTAAAGGATTGCTTCGTCCGCTACAGTCATTTTTTGTTTTCGTTCGCGGGTGGGGATGTACTCCAGATCGGGCGTCTTAGGGAGTAGTGCTTCTCCGTCATCCCTACCAATGCCGAGTCCCTATCCCGTTACTTACCACGGATCCGATTTATGCGAGGCGGCCAGATCCGTGAGATACCTCATCCCCTGCGTATATTGGTGCTCTTGCCCATCCACTTCCGGTCGATCCGAAGCGAGCATGATATGATAGTATAGGGACTTCATATTGCCATTGCTTTTGTTCTCGCTGCTGGGCCCGGTAAGCGAGCGATTTGCTCGCTCATTTTGAACCCGGCACTGTGTTGCGAGTGCTTCGCGTGCTCTCACTCCTGCACGTGGAGGGTGGGACTTGACCCTGCTGCGGGCAAATAAGCTAGCTGTTTGACCCCGCCCACGTGGCCATATAGTTCTCTGGTCCGATACGGAGGGAACGATCGACGCCTTCGGCCGGCGATCAACCAACCCTCTCTCTCCCCCGGCAAAGAGTCGGTCTTTCGGCGAGCCACACGCAGGGATATGGGTGACACACGTAAGGCTGAAGGGATTTCGTAACTGGTGGATTGAGCAGCAGCTCGGGGACCGCCTGAGAAGGAATATTTATTATTCGACCCGTACCCTGTCATCGGCGGTCCAAGAGGAGCTATGCTTGAGGCGGCGATCCGGGAAGGAACACCTGTGCCGGGATCGGCCAAGACGATACTATGGCCGGAGGGGATAACTGAATGACCCACGGGGACTGGTGCGATAACCATGGCCGGTCCAATGCTGAATGACCAGGGATCTCCCTTCGATGGAATAATATCTTCTTTAAAAAGTGGCTTCACTCCATCCGCCAGGGCCTGAATAATTCCCAAGGGACCCGCGTATCCGGGTCCGATACGCTGTTGTATTCCTGCGGATATCTTCCTCTCAAGCCGTGCAGTCACTGGAGCTCCCATTGCCACAACTGGTACTAGGGTTGGTGTAGAAAAGCCGGTCCACGCGAAGCCGGAGAGATCATCTTTCGGAAATCCCAATACCTGGAGTGAATCGGTCGCTCGTTTCTCACTTTCCGTATCAATCACCGTTTCAACGATCGACCTCGCCCGTGGTAATATCTATACTACCCGGGATTGTCATGGTATCCGCTGATTTCATTCCTTCCACCGGTTGAGGAAGAATTTGCGGGTTTATGGAACCGGGTGGTCGGATCTTGCACCTCCAAGGGGAGGTACTATCATCTCCCATTGAAGAGATTCCTGATTCTCCTTTGGGAGCCTCCACTCTTACATAATGCTCCCGTTCGGGCGGTCTCGAGGTGGGGGAAGGCTTTTTACTAATGAACCGGTACTCGAAGTTATTCCAGTCCTCCATCGAGTTCATTTTAAGTCGCCGGGCCTCCGAATTCTCGTAAGGTCCTCCCGGAGTCAATCTTGAGGCTTGTTGGGTTGTTCCCGCGGGCTCTCTCATTTCTCCGATTCGTACCAAATGACGGGCCAGCGGGTCTCCCTCCTTTTGCCGCACACCCCGCCGATCCGATTCATCGTGACATTCGTGGTGATCGACCCTACGGGGATCCCGTCGAGCTCCCGGGGCTCGCGGCATGGGCCCCGATGAACCCCAATTTATTGCTTCCTCCCCGCTGGCAATACCTACTCCCTCGACTCGTTTCGAAAAAATGGGATTGCGTGTAATAGGTCTCTCATGCTCATCCACCCTCGGCGGAGAGTAATCGCAGGGGTCCAGACGTTTGTCTACCCGGCCATAGGGCGAATCCACAGCTGCTCCCCCGGCGCGGGAATGATTATGCGTCATTCGCATACCCGTAGCAGCTTCGGATGGGTCATACACCATCTCTCTCTCCCTGGGAATGCGGGAAAAGGGAGTTTGCGCACCGATGTCAGCCATGAAAGGCCCAAGCCATGACGAATGGGGAGCTATGCGACTCAACTCTGGCATAATGATTCTTGTGTGACTAGCTCTCTTAGGTGCCTGAATATCAATCGATCTTTCTGGCGCATTTACGGTGACTGCTTCCGTGGGCGTGGTGGCCGAATAATCCCGTCTCGTGACATGAGGGGGATGTTGTACAATCGTGCGGTTCTCAGCAGTCTTCTCCATTCCTCTGTGCGAATAACCCGATACGGGTTCACGATCGATAGCATTTTCACCGTCCGAATTGGCGATGGGTCGAGGTACACCATGCATGGGTGGGTGATGAGGACCCGTACTAACTACCGTGGTGTTCCCTCTTTCAGTGGGCGTGGTCGTGCGCCATTCTCCCCTCAATAGTTTCAAAGGTGAATGGAAGCTCAAATATTGTAACGTATTTATGATGAATCGAATCCCGGGCCGGAGGCAGCTCGGGCCCACCCGACGATTCACGAATCCGTAACCGCCGGATTCGGTTAATGAATCCATTTTTTGTTGTTACGATAAGGGTCCTCCATCACGTAAATACGGATGGGCTGGTCGCTCGCGCCGCCTACCAGTACCCGGCCGCCGGCCAGAGGAACCTAAAGCGAGTTGCGTATAACCAATCTGTTGCAGTATGAATTGGTGAATCCGGCCTGTGATGGGTTGGCCCGCCAGCGCCGCCTGGCACTCCCGTGCGTGGAGAGCGAAAAGGACACAGAGGGTTGGTTGTCTCGCGCCACCACCTACTGAGCAGTCATCGACCGATCGAGCGGAGAGCTCGTATAACAGCCGGCCCGGCCGGTTGGGCCGATGCAGCCGTGCCGGAGTGGGAACGGGAGAAACGATTGATTCGTCTCGCGGGCGCGGGACTGATTCCCGGGCGGGATAGAACGACCGACGCGACGTGTCATTGCATTATTGGATACAGAGGGCAGAACCAATTGGATTGAAATGCGACTCCCCGATCCCGTCGTCGGTCAAACAAGAGATCTGTTGTTTCATCGAACGATGACAGATGCATTATAATAGTCTCTTCGCTCGTACAGGGTTCCCGTCTTACTTGCTTGACGCCTGCGCACAAAATGATTGATGTTCGCGCAATAAAACTTCGTCCTCTCGCTCGGGTCATCCCCACCATTCATTACCGGTGCTCGGTCACGATCACAAGCAATTATGGGGCTCACTTCAACCCAACCTCAGGTGAGGTTTGAAACGATTCTTTATGACATTAGCACTCCCAGGAGGGCGGACGTGCGTCGTGACTACCGACCGCCAGCCCTTCGGTTCGTCGGTCCGACCTCCACTTATGTCATAAAGATTCCTGCTGAAGGATATATCCGAACTCTTGCCGCGGCAAACTGGCTTCCATTGTTTGTACAGAACCGAGGTCTATTCATACGACTTGGATCCTCTGGTCGGTGACCAGGCCGGAGAATACTATTAATTGTTTGAGTCTCATTCTCCTCCGCATTCCGATTCTGCACCGGCGGTTCCTCGTCTCGCCGCTCATGACCTTCTACAGTCCCTCCCTCAGATCTCGCGCCCCGACTCCTGCCCTCCGCCAGGTAGAATGACTCTAGTATTCTCGATCCTGCGCGACGCTTCGGGAGCGGGACATCGCCAATATGGGACGAGTGGGGGCAAATGGTTTTGTCTCCGCCGTCCTCGAGAATCCCCGTACGCGGCGGTACTGATTTCTCGTAATAGGCAATGAAATCCAATATTCCTCGAAACCGATTCTGAAAGTTGGGCAAAACGCTTAACATCTTGTGCTTTAAGAAGCGTTTGTCCACCCCCGTGGCACGGTGGCCCCGGTTCCCATCTAGCATTCCATTCGTACTATCCGGAGGAGCAGCGTGGTAGGGAGGTGGAGCCATATCTCTTGACATACTCTCGCAGGTCGATTCTACGCTTCCTTCTCGAGGGTATTCGATATTGGATCCGATGAAGACGGCATGCGGAACATTCGTGGCATCTCGCATCTTCCTCGCTCTAACCGTTACTTGTTTGGATCCTAAATCCCACCGCCCCTCGAGACGATCCTCCCGAAATTCCGTTTCTACCCTAGCACGCGCCGAGCCACGACCGGCACAAACGTATCCGCTTGCTGTAGATACATTTAGTTCGCACGCCAGACCCAGGTAGCGCGTTGCCACAAATTCAGGCATCTCCAAGATATGGAACCGCTTGGGGATATCTATATATAACCATGAGTGTATATTGGAACCGAAAGGTAGATTTTGTCGCTCATTCATTCTATTCTCGGGGCGATCCCATCCACCACCAGAAACGATCCGCTCCCGATGTTTCTGGGTACGATCGTTCGGTATGATTCCTCTCCCCATCCGCCAAGGCTTCGCAAATCCCCGAATCTCCGACGAATCCGGTACAACATCTGGATAACTCTTGGATGGAGGGTTACTTCCATACTGCCTATCTATTTTTCTGGACCGTTCTACGCCCGCAGCGGGTTCGGGATCAATCCCCCTCGGGCAAATTGCTTCATCGAGAGTCATAGATTGCTTTTTGTTGAGTTCACGATCCTTCATTCGCGGGTACTCATCTTTCATCTTCCGTCCCCGCGGCGCGATCCTACACCATATCCCCGATGGGACGTTGTATCGTCGTGGGTCCCGCGCCCATTCATATCGCCCCCCCAAGGCCCGTAGTGGTCTTTTACCAAGTATTCCTTGCCCCCCCACCCCCAAATGGGCAGTACTCTTTCTAGCGCCGGGATTCCCTCTCCCGTATTCGGGGTCCGCCGGACGAAACTTATTTACCGCGCTTAATCGCCATGCCCTACTAAGTACATATGCTTGAGATATGACTCTCACATCCCGACGACTGGAATCTCCCCCCCCTCGACCAGCCAGGAGATCTCTAGCTCTACGAACCTTCGACACATATCTTCTCGTGAATCTTGTAATTAATCGTATGTTGAACCAGACGGGAAGGAAGCGGCAAATGGGCGCAGCAGCTCCATGAAAACCGCTGAACGGAATCTGTACAAAACAGGTGCTTACTCGAAGCAATCGCAAGCACCTTCCGCGGGCTCGAACAACTATTCGATGTATTAGGATTGGCGCCGCCGTTCCGGAACCACCAGTGTACCCTCGATCCTGACCTGTGGGACCAAAAGGAGCAATCGCTTTTCCGGCACCGGCAAATTCACCTGTAACCCGACTGGCCCCATCATTCCCACGGGCTACCAAACACCCTAATTCCCCGGTACTCATTCGAGCTCTATATTCAGATTGATCTGAAACTGCTAGTGGACAATCTCGTTCAGGCATAAATTCGATTGATAAATCACTGATTCCGCCGCCGACCTTGGCGGAGTGTGCTCCGCATTCGCCTGGTCTAGTACCGGCTACACGATCGCCTATAGATTTGCCTGTACCAGCATCCAGCCCATCGGCTTTCCCCACGGGACTTGGATCCTTGCCGGCGGGTCGAGAAGGAAGGTTATCGATATGAGTTTTTCGGATCCACGGAACGTTCCCCCACCACACCCTTCCCAGTTCCATGAGGAGGGGTTTCCAGAAAGAGGGTCGTTTTATTCTATCACCGGGGGGTGATTCCGCTAGACACCCCAGTACCGTCGAATGGCCAAACCCCATTCCTCCACCAGCCGAGCTGCTGTTACCGTACGAATTCGTTTCGTAGCTCGATATAGATTTACTCATTCCGTTCCGGGTTCCGGTGGAATTGATCCCCGTACCGTCATCTGGTTCCGATTGCCCATACACGAAATGACGCCGGTGCTTCAGGTAGAAAGGGTTCACGATCTTGATCTGTAAACCGTTTCTGTACCATCGGCGCGGTAGCCCCTTCGCCACCTCAGCAGCATTACCATCATAACTGCGCCCCACGTAAACTTCTTTATTCAATTCATTCCAGTCTTCCCCCCATTCACCCTTTTGAAACATGATTAGATAACAAATATTTCTGAATATGGTTAGTGTGGGTAATATTACATTTCTTCTGAGATATAACTGGGCAATCGGTGAACAGCCTCTGGTCAAGTGGGCAGTCGTGAAATCCCATCTCTTTGCCGTCGCAATACGTTTAGCTGTTGCCATTTTCGCGGAGCGACGAAAGACGGGCTTTGCCTTATTATCTTCCTCCCCCGCCGCGGAACGATGCGGCGTCAGAATCGCTTTCGCATTAATACCTGGCGAGAATTGGGGCGGGGCGGAGTTGCCAATCATTCTCAGGAAGAATGGGGAGTGCGTCCGGGATTGCAGCGACTCCCATACCAAGGTTTTACGTCTTCGGGCACGCATCAACCCTGCTATCAAATTCCGTCGATAGTCCGGTTGCAGTACAGGCCGTTTCAGTACCCTTAAATTTCCTGTTCGCTCATTGACGGCATACTCGACGTTCCTCACTTTCATGAAACGGATATAACGAGCAGCATCAGCATTATCATCAGCATCATCATCAGCATCATCACCACCACCAGTAGCAGCATCATTAGCGCCATCAGCAGCATAAGCATCATCGGCATTATCCGATGAGCCAACAGATAGAAGATCGTTTACTACGTTTAGGATCCAGCGAAACGTTTGCTTGTGCTCAATGATGCACGAAAGCCGAATCATATCATGGGTACGCAAGACCCTAGTCACTAGAGACGAGTAGGAATTTCTTCTAGCAGCGTCAACAAATAGTAATGGGTGTTCCCGGTGGTGATTACCGGTATTACGTCCCTCCTCGACGGGCGCACCAGGCGAGTTACGAAAAGAGTTGGATGCGGTCCGGCGGCCGGACTTGCGGCGGGTGGAAAGCCGGGTTGATCTAAATCCTACGATTCTTCCACGTGATCCGTTGCTAATAGAAGGATCATGAATTTCTGCGGGAACGCTCTCCCCGTGATCGTACAATCCGTTATTACTATCCACGACTTTCACCAGGGAGTATCCTTCTCTCGGGGCCTCCGTCCTATTCATCGAGTCATTATTCGAATCAGACTCTTTCCGTCCACCGGTCCTAATCCATTCCCTACAAGGAGGCGGCTCCTTGTGCGTCGTTGGGAGTAACGAAAGATTCACAGACTTGTCCGAATTGTCGTCAGGGATTGACAAGCCGGGTGGAGATGATAGGGATAACGTTTGTTTCCTGGGACCCACGACCGTGCAGAAGTGATATTGAGATAATTCCTTCTTGACGGAGCTCCCGGGGTTGTAACCGTCTGTTACGTATCGAAAAGGCCGGACACCTTTTTGGTAATCAAAAGCACTAGCAGGCCATGCATTGAGCCATGAAAAGTCTTCTTGGTCGCCCCCCCCGCTCGACCGCTGGGGCTCATGACGTGTTTCTCGAAAGAGAACAGGCAACGGGGCTCGGCCAAGGCACAATAGGCGGAGGGCTGTGACAATAGTACCGGGAACTCGATGAGTAGTACTCGCTTCGGCGGGCGGCTCCACCGGCGGCTCGGATGGGCCATCATCCGTCGGATCAATCTTAGGAACCACCAATGGCGTAGCCAAGTACTCGAGCGGAATAGAACCACCCGACCAGCCGCGGAGGCTACTTATCACGAGTAGGAACTGATTGCTGTGGCGAGGGACGAAGAGTCTTACCAGTCTCGCGAGCGCGGGACTCAGTACAGGAACGTGATGGGGTAGCGGAAGGATAATAATATCCAACAACGTGCTTCGACGAACCCAAACTTCTGTATCTCTCGAAGCAACCGCCGCGTATGCCCAGCCAATCGCTGTGACGGCGCGGGGCTCCGCCGTGCGAGGCGCTTCTATGCCCACTCGGTGGCGGTACCAATACAACGAAATACATGGTGGGGCTGACGAGGTTACCGCATGCGGCTTAACCGAAACGACATGGAAATGCGGAGAGTACGCCGATGGAATGATAACCGGTTGCCCCGTAACCGAACTGCTCGCGACCGATCTGCCGCTAACCCCCTCCCTACCCGACACGGAGGCTCTCACCGACGGTACGTGGAAAGGGCCCGTAGGTAATGTTGCAGCAAATCCACAGTATAATCCGAGTAAGATCGGTGGACCCGAGGAACGTATCCACGATGATAATGGGACCTGTGGCGCGCAGAGGTGTGAAGCCCATTTTTGCATAATAAAATCGCTTTCCGAGAGAGAGGAAGAGACGGGGACGGGGTACAGGGAATTTGGGTATTGTAGAACTCTTTCGTGCTCGTACCGTCAAATAGAGCTCGAGGGATCGATCGATCGCATTTGCGACCGAACTGATTAGTCCATGCCATTGCGGACACCCACCACAATGAAAAATCGCTTCGAGATAATACTAACCCCGATTCGATACGGCTATCCTATCGTTCGTCGTCACGAATATCACCCCACGCTGCCGGACCGACCGACTTTTCGGCAACGGTCATCGCTGCATGAGCGGGTCGTTGTCCCCCTCCGCCTCCGCCGGATTGGCGGCCCACCCAAGATCTCCCACCAGATCGTTGCGCCGCAACGACCGGGTTACCGGTCGGAGAACGCCTCTCGCGTTGGTGAATCCGTGTATTTGAGCGGAAGTGAGCTCAACCGACCGCTTGGTATCAATCCCTCTCGCTTCCGGCGGATTAGCATTAGCCGTTCCGGTGATAGCTAAGTCGGGTCGTAACTCACGCATACGTTGTATTTGATCGTAATTATCCGGTTTTTCCGCAATTCGTGGCACAAGTACGCACATGTCCCTACATGTATCTCGCGGAGGCGCTGATTCGGCAGCTTGATGTCGTTTATCCATATATGGAATACCAATCTCATGAACGATCATTCCACATCTGATGAGAGATCGTGCTGGAGATACTTCTAACGGGTTATCCCCCGTGAGGAATACGGGTTTTCCACGTACCGAATCGGGATAATCCTTTGAGCCCTCCCACACGTGCCTTTCCCTCTCTCTCAAGCCCTTGGTCCGAATGCCGGACACCGGACGAGTCTTTTCGATCCAAGCACGTGTTCCGTCGGGACCTGTAGGAGGAGGTGCTCCGATCGATCTACGTTTCCGACGTCGCATTGGAGCTGTCGCTGTACGACTCGGGGATGGATTGACACCACAGACATAAACCCCAGCGCCCAGGGATGGGAGAGCGGTGTAGCTCCGGGCGGGTAACCGGCCCCACGCTCGAACGGATTGGCGTTTTGGTTCCGAATTGGGTTGGGGAGCAACCATAGGGGGTAATGATCCGGAGAGAACCGAGGGAGGATTCGTTCCCTCACCCGCGGGCAGAACCATAGCAGGTTTTGAATATTCTGTTTTAGAGAGGGGGGATCGCACCGGCTGCCGTTCATCAGCCGAACCTAAATCCCGTTCCACACAACGGTGCGCCATGGCGGCTGGTGCAGTATCTTCCCCCTGCGTGGGGGCATAATCCGGTCCATTCGCCCTTGCTACCACAATCGGTACTCCAATTTCGCTTTCCGGTTCTGGTGCCATGCCCTCCAAATCCATTTTGATCGCTTCTGTGGTGCGGGTACCGGTCCGTGCGGTAACACCGGGATCTCTATTTGTCATTATTTGAGGACGGAGTCTCTTTGACTCTCCATGATCATTCGATTGGGCCGGAATATCTCCTTCCTCTGGTTCCGCCATTGCGTAACGGGGTTCCGCGGAAATCGTGGCTCCGGGGGCGTTTTGCGGGGAATAACCACGTGTTTTCGTACCGACCACTGGAGGGGGACTATCTTCAATTTTTTGATGTGACCAGGCCACACAGCTGATGGGGCGGGGGGTATGATAGTTACCCGTTTCGCGTTCGAGAGTCGGAGTTTCAAATCCTTTCATCATCGACATGGGGATCTCCTCGCTTATCCACGGTCGGAGTTATGCGCATCTCGGATCGTTCTCGCGGGGTCGAGCAAATTCTCTTGATCATTCCCTCCTCCCTGACTTCTGGTAGGATCTGAGTGGGAATCGGAAGGTGAACTGGATGATTCTCGATCGGAAACTTCCTTTGGTGCGATCCCCTCCGGTTGGGACAGGGCTTGATCCGCAGTATCGGGGTGAGAATCACAAACGTGGTTGGGATGGGGTTGAGATTCGACCGTCTCGGATGATGTTTTACCCTTCACCCTGGAAACCCGAACGTGCTCGGTTGGAGGTGGTGCTTCCAATACGGGCGTTGGACAAGCTTCCACATGCTTATCGATTGGATCTCTCCTCGAAGTGCGATTCCCTACCAGACCCGCCGATCGAGGTGGGTGCGTACGAGCCTTCTCTCTTACGGAGGCGGTAGTACGATTAGTCGCGGGTAATGCGTCAAATCCGTTATCCGTGATTGCAATGCGATGATCCGCATAGTTCGGTGGGGAGGCAAGGCCTCCGCAGGCCGCATCACCCAATACGTCGGACGGAATGATATCATATTCATGAAGAGCGTTTGATTCTTTCGGCGATTTAGCAGTCTCTCCTACTGCGTATCCTCCGCATCCGGCTCCCGCGGGCGGTCCTCCTGCTTCCGCGCAACCAACTCCTCCGTAACCCTCGTGAGTAGCATCCTCGGGCCGAGCATCCTCGTAATGATAATCCTTGGATCGCAAAGTATCTATAATGGTAGGTGTTAGGGGTCCCGTTAGAGTGGGAGTACTATCGTGCTTAGGGTCGCATCCGATTTGTGAAACTCGTCTGCCGCGTCTCGCCGGAGCAATTGGGGTATTACGACTTGTGGTTGATTTACCGATCCCACCCTTGCCGTGAACCGCTGTTTTCGTACTAGGATTATCCTATCGTTTATGGGAATCCCGGGCCCTCTTCCCTTCCTGGTCAATTGGTCGAACCCGCCTCTCCGTTCGACCCTTTGCAACGTATTTGCAGATTATGGTAACGTATTATGACGATTCATTCCGGTTACACGAGTACCGGTTTCGACTATTACCCTTCCCGGACGGACCGGAGTGCGGGACCGACCGACAACCAAAACGAGTTCGAGCTATGGGGGATCGTTGCTCGATGACGACCATTTTCGGCGATTCCGCGCAGGATGGACGGGCGGGGCGGGAAAGACGACCGACCTCTCCCCTACTGCCTGCCGGCGCGGGTTGAAACCATTCTCATAGGATGGAGTCTTCACTGCTGCATGCAACACCGATACTCGATCCCAAAGCCCGGAAACCTTGGTCGGATAGGAGAAACCAGTCACTAGTTCGAGAGTGGCAAGGGGCACGCACGCCGGCGGCTTCCATTCCTGATCATTATTCATGACAAGCGGCGCGCGTGTCTCGTGTCGCAAATGCGGCCGTATCCGTCCTCCGTAGCGGAGTCTCCCCAGCAAGGGACGAGGCGACAGCATGTTACCATATCATATCCGCGGAACTATGACCTAACTCGATTTGGCCTCGGGACCTGGGCGTAGTAGACTGAGATGGGTGTGATGGAACTGCCCCGCGTGCGCCTCTATCAAGCAACAAGTGGGTGAGAGTTGGTAATGCATCACAGCCACGAACGATTGGTTCGCCGTATCGCACGCAGGGATGTATGTAAATGATGCGGATGAAGCAGGGAGCCAGCAAGCTTCACCGCCCGCCGTCCCGCAACCGCATCATAATGATTCGTTGCGGGGTTCATATCCAGTCACGTGGCGCTACCGATCCAACCAATGATCGTGAAGACGTTTTGACTCTCGACAACGAACGGGGCAGCAAGGTATGGGCGAACCGCCTGCAGGCGAGCTTACGTTTGGAGAAATGATTCCTTCATTGAATCGGGTGTAAGGGCTTTCTCCCGAGCAACGAATCGCATGATCGGGAGGATATTATCGAGAACCCACAGGGGCTTGCCGTACAGGGGCTAGGAGGGAAGGGAGCAGCGGTATGATTGGCATTACATCCACGGTTGGGTCAGAAGTTGCATAAGCCTCGGGTGATTTGGCCGAAATGGTGCTCGGCGCGAAATTCCCTGGATAGATATCTAACGTAACTGGCGTTTTTGGTCCCCCAAAGGCAATGATAGGGATTGCCGCGAGCGAGGGTTCGGCACGGCACGAAAAGAACCTATCCCAACGAAACCGGGTGATGACGCGAGCGAGCCCCGCGTGACGTATTTAGACTCACTCGATACATGTTCGTATGAGTTCATCGAGATCATTCACGTTCGTTCAATGAATCCCCAAACGGGACGGGGGACCGATATTGATTATGTGCCGCGGAGCCCGGGACGGACACCTTACCCCGGCCGGCGGGCGGTCCTATGCCCCGTATCTCTCTGCTCTCATAATAAAGCTATTTATTGCGTTCAACAATCCGTCTGTTCCATCCGCACGGTGGGGAGGAATGAATGCGTAGGTCCCGAGACGAGAGAGAAAGGGTCCTGCGCGGCTAAGTACTAGCACGGATATGGATTCGCTGGTTTGACAACGACCTTACCGCCGGGATTGAATAGCATCGGCAGGCGTGTTCGCTGTGGTGGGGCGTGGCCAAGCGGTAAGGCAACGGGTTTTGGCCCCGTCACTCGGAGGTTCGAGTCCTTCCGTCCCAGCAGCAGGCCTCGTTCGGCCTATCCTCCCGACGAACGGCTGAAAAGAGCTATTGATCAAAAAGGATTGGCTCATGACTCCATCCCGCCCGGCCCCCAATCCATTTCCCTACATACATAATGATGGATTATCGGCATCCCCACCCGCCCGACGCAACAGGGAGGGTATGGCGAACGGAATGACTACGAAGTAGAATGGAAGGGGAATGGAGAAAAAGAATCTTCTTCACGAAACCAGCCCATCGGATGCACGCGGGCGGCGTCAATCGATCAATGGTTGAAGGATTCTTTACTCCCTTCCTGGGACGAGAATTCATCCCCCGACCGAGAGGATCTTGGTTTGCTAACGGAGCGGCTGGCGTGCCCGACCCCGGGTGGCGGGATATTATGAACGGTGTTAGTAGCCCGCCTTGGCGCTGGCAACGGCTCCCCGTACCATTTTTCACAGTTGGTGGACCCGACACGTCGCACGCGACAGATACGTTTCCGCGTAGCAATAGTAGTGAGAATGGGATAGATGACTGACCATCCAGCCGACGATGCGTGCGAACGGCAGATGAATGGGGAGAATTCTTACGGATATAGTCAATACTGCTCGGGCTGCCTCGACGGTAGTTCTTACATCTTCTCTCTCACCCGTGGTACGGGGAAGGAGTGGGCCGCGATCGATCACATGCTAGACAATCAATTAACCTTCTTTAATCTTGATCAGTCTCTTACGGATCTGCGGGAAATGGAATATTGCCCCACATTCATCTCTCGTTCTATCTGAAAATACGATTGATCGATTCACGGGGAGCGATTGCAGAATGGACTCGATCTGTCCTCGGTGGGTGGTTGGATCCCAACCGAGCTGCTGCATATTATCCCAACTGCGCTGCGGGGACGGGAACCACTTTTGTCCCGTCCCCTACCCCGCCGTTATTCAGAATCTGACTCGTGGTACCGTCGGGCGGGAAGGGCATTCCGCTGGTACTGCCGAACGCGCGTGTATGATTGCTAACCCCAAAATCGCCGCGCGGTACGCGCCTGTTTTAACAATGATTTATGCTCGTTCCGGCGGGCGGTCCTGGGAGCAATGCCAATTGGTCAGTCCACGCTACCTCCTAAAGAGCAGATTCGATCGACCATTCCATCCTACCTAATCTTTTTATTATTACTCGCATTCAATAGGAGGGTTTATGATTCAAACGGTCGGGGGGTGCCGGTTTGAATCCAACATTCCGGTCTGGGTTTATAATCCTGCAGGCGAGGACCAGAGACTACCGCACCAGTATTCTCCTAATCGCGCTCTGCCTCTGGAATATATTCACAATCTCGGTGTTCAGACCTGGCGCCTTGACGTAACCCACTGGGAGAGCAACCCAGTTTTGGAGGAAATTAGGAAGGAGCGGGGCTACATATCATACTGTGAAACTGTGACTATCTCCCGTGAAGCAATGCCTGACTTCGAGGAGAAGGTCAAAGGCTTCTTCCAGGAGCATAGTCACCCCCAAGAAGAGATACGCCTCATCCTCAATGGTGAAGGATTTTGGGACATCCGAGATTACGACAACAAATGGATACGTTTTTACGTTTGCAAGGGCGATCTCATCGTTCTGCCCCCAAGAATGTATCATCGGTTCACCGTTGGATTGACCGACTATGTAGAAGCTCTACTTCTATATACCAAATTTGCTTTCAGAACCCAGTATGAGCGATCTCTTCTTGAAGAGGAAGGCAGGCCAGGAAGTATGATTTAAGAGGTTAATATGTTCGAGGACCGCCGAGCCACTCCAGGCTCGGGCTCCTCAATCGGTCAGTCGGATCCCCCTACCCATGGGCTACACTCCGCAATGATTCAGTATTCACCTCATTTGTTTCTCCTCCCTCGCCTCGCGGACCCAGCCAGGTCGGTAAGTCACCATTCTATCATGCAGCAGCATCTCGAGGGCAGCGCGCGAACTCGCCCCGGCAGGTGACAGGTACTACTCGCTTGTCAGTAATGGTAGTAGTTGGAGCAGCAACAGCAATACATTGCCCTCCCGCTGATTCTTTACGAACCAATACCATTTAGATAAGATGGATTGGGTGGGAAATTGCTTTGGGAACGCGATTACGCGCTTTCAAGCCATCCGATATTGATTCATGATCAAAGGCGATGGACTATATTGGCTGGCGGCAAGGGCAAGTGGGATGTCGTTCCCGCCCGAATCGACGTGAGACCCACGGGTACCAAAAACCAACCCTATTGATTATCAATGCTGGATAACAACCGTATTCCATTCCGGTGCCGCATGAAGGCCGACCGCCAGATTTGTCGATTGATTTATCTTGCGAATCGCGGGATTGACGGGGCTCGAACCCGCAACTTCCGTCTTGACAGGGCGGTACTCTCACCGATTGAACTACAATCCCGCCGCATACAGTTTACTTACGACACCGAAAAGTATGAAATGTTTATGTCAGACTCGTATGCCCTGTTACTGCGATTGCTATTATGGCCATTGCTATAACTTCCAGTACAGACGAGTGTCTGTACGTACACAGCCTCATTTAGACTCATATAGAGAAACAAGTATATATCGAATGCCGGACGGATGCGCGAATCTGTCGCCCGCCCACCGTCCGTCCCATCCTCCGTTCCGTAATGAATGATGGAAATTGTGGTCCGACCCCGCCCATACCACGTGTGCGGCCGGGGTTGCTTCATGGCGGGGGGGCGGCGCATACCCTATTCACGTCTGGTACTGGTATTAGAGCTTCGGGAAGAAGGGAGCGGAACAGCGGAGCGGGCGGGGTTCGTGCTGGGTCGGGCTGGATTCGAACCAGCGTAGGCATTGCCAGCGGATTTACAATCCGTCCCCATTAACCGCTCGGGCACCGACCCGATGATGATAAGAAATGAGCTACTCGACCACTATGGCTGGAGATGGGCAGGAACAGGTGCATGTAAAACAATTATGGTTCCGTGGATGGGCACCGCTCGCGGTTGAAAGGAATGATTTGTTGATACCCTCAGGGGAATTTGAATCCCCGTCGCCTCCTTGAAAGAGAGGTGTCCTGGGCCACTAGACGATGAGGGCCTTATCCTTATTCTAATGCTACACGATCCGCCGGCCCCCTGTCAATATTACTCATCGCGGTCCCTTACCCAGTCCAGCTCGATCATTCATCTGCTCTGGCCGACCGACCCCTTTCACGCGCGACACGAATGGATCAAGCAGCAAGGCAGTAACTTTGGTCGGGAATGGGCCGACCGAAGCCTCGGCTCGGCCCCCCACCACCCAGTATGATGACTCGCCTGCCGGGTGGGTACCATTCTCCCAACGGGTTCGCTCCTAACTCACGCCAATCAAATGAACGATTTTGTTTCTCGTGCACCTGGTTGGGTACGCGGTGGCACCACGAATCGGTCACTGAAAAGTCTAGAGCATACTAGCTCGCCCAGTGACCGGTCGGGGCGGGTATGCAACCATTTTGTCTGGGGGTCGGGCTTGCCTCATTACCAGTCAAACGAACTTTTTCTCGCTCCGCAACCAATATCCTATCCACCCGCCGTCTGTTGGAAGGACGGAATCGATCGTTAGGACCATCCCTTCGCCTCGCCGGAAACAATATTGTGACTGTTTACAACCCCCCTACCGACGGACGATCGAAGGCAAACAAATGCTTCATTTCTGATTCCGCCTCGATTTCATCTGTCGGTCGTCCAACGAAACGTATGGCCCAATGAAACGGATATAGCCGACGGCGGACCATCCCGATCCTACGCGGGATTGGATTAGTGACTAATCCAGGTGATAATGGCTGACTAGGAGTGGCAGCGGGAAGAAGAGGGTCCCCATCCGTCTTCATCACGCTTTGACGGAGGTGCAGCGGGCCGCGCGCGGTGGGGGGTCGATCCGCCCACTGCACCTATCCTACGTTGCGGTGACTTAGTATACTTACTATGCAACCGCGCCCGCGCAGCACACGTAGTGCGAAATAAAGCCAGCCGCGGAGCCAGCCAGATTGAGTGAATCTGCCCGAACGAAGGAGTTGACATCCCTGCCGCCTGGCGACCAAACTGGATTTGCATCTGTTCCTCCGGTATCTCCGAATAAGCCTTTGTGCCTCAGCGGTAGGGAGATGCTATGGCGAGGGATAAGTCACCGGTTCGAGCCCGATCAGCAGGGGCGGGCTGTAAACCTCATGGCACAATCAATGGTGACAACATCGTTGTACGAGGGAGGGCACTCTCCGTTATATCGGTATCGTTCCACAGTGCCATCGGGGCAAAGGAGTCACTCTCGACCATAACATAACGAGACGTATCCGGCGGACCGACCCGACCGCCCGTCGAGGTGTCCTGACTTAGGACATGAAACGGGCACCACTACGACGGGCGGATCCCCATCCTTTCCTCCGCGGCTCGACTGGCGTTATCCTGCGCTGAATACCGCAGCACAAGCGTAGCAGGAGAGCGGGGTGGTTGATTATCCATCCCTTCCTTGTTGGGGCGGACAACCTCCGTCCGATCCCGCGGAAATTCCTGGCTGAATGCATCGGCGGCTCGATCGGATTTGGTTGGTTGGAAGCGCGCGCCGCCACTTCTTTCATTGCTGGACGAGACGTTGCTCGCAAAGCGCCCGGTCCCGTATCTATCTATTACGAATCATGCAGCGATCGATTCGGCAACGCGTTCGACGGACGAAGGAAACAACAAATTTTACGGGACTAGCGAACTCGAGTCGTTACACTGTACACAGGCCGGCTATTCTATAATATGTAAGGAATGAATGTGGATTGCTGCACCGGGACGGGCCTGGAAAGAGGGAAATGATGATACTTTATTTTTCGGTGCGGCTTCGTTCACGCGAAAAATCCGGATTGAGCTATGGACCGAGCAGGTTATTCGTTCCCCATCCGCCACGCGCTGCGGGTCGTCCGAGAGTATTATAGGTTGATCGATGTACGATGATCCCCGCGCGTACTAGCAACAGGGTACTCCCCGCCTGGCTGGCCTGCCGTACCGAAAGGGACCAGTAGGCACAAGTGACTTTATTTGCTCCGGACGCGCGAGGAGCACTACCTCGCGCGTCCGGGCTGGCTCAGGAGCGCCAGCGGAAGCGAAGGCAACTCCGCCCGGTTGATATGTTTCGAACAATCCCAATAGTATCGATCGACCGCCGGGCTGGGGAGGCACCGCGGGGGACTCGGGAGGAAAGAGAAGTTTACCCGCTCTCCGAAGGGTTATCGGTGAATCCGATGAATCGGCGCGACGGGGACAGACAACGAACGCCAGATCTTTCCGGCCGGACCGCCGAGAGGACGGACGGGACCCAAGCACTAGGACCCACCATCCGGCCGGCGGGAAACAGCGCATTCGCACGGATTCACCCCGCGGGTGCGAGAGAGAAGAGGTATTATAAGGAGTATGATGGCCTAGAAGCGCCATCACTCGCTGGGCGTTGCAACGCGCAAGTATTCCGCCGCGGCAGGGATGGACGGAGAGGGAGGAATGAATCTCGGAAAGCTTAATGATTAGGATTCGGGGGAGGAGTATCCGTAAGTAGGCGAGGGTCCAGATCAATGATTTGGTCTTGACGAGATAAGGTGCTTGGTAATAGATGGCTGGAGCGGCTAAATAGGAGAACCACCACGACCATGGTTGTTGGGAGGTTCTCCGGAGGATCGACAAGCTTCTTTGATAACACGGATGACCGGCCAAGGAGAGACCGTTTTGCATTTGTGGGTTGGTCTGGTCTATTGCTTCTTCCCCGTGCCTATTTCCCCCCCGGCGGCCGGTTTACGGGTACAACCCCCGTCACCTCACGGTACACTCACGGATTGGCTAGTTCCTATCCGGAGGGTTGCAACTCCCTTACTGTCGCTGTATCCACTCCTGCCAACAGCCCAGCACATTCCCTGCCGTTGCTGTGGGGTCCCGAGGCGCAAGGGGATTCCACCCGCCGGTGCCAATTGGGTGGCCTACGGACCTTCGTCGCACCCCATGGTGCTTTTGGTTTGATGGGTCCTACGTCGCGCCAATTTGAACCCGCTCGATCTGTGCAATCGCGCCCGTATAACGCAATCGCGTTTTCCGCTCCCATCGCCGTTTCTGTTCCCGTATCCCCGACTCACCCGTTGGGCCAGTCCGGTCGGTTCTCCGCACCCAGCTCCGGTGTAGCAGCCATCTCCCGATCCATCCCCTCCCTCCAGGGCCTCCATAATTGGACCCTCAACCCGTTTCACACGATGGGAGTTGCTGGAGTACCGGGTGCTGCTCCCCTATGTGCTATTCACGGCGCGACCGTGGAGAATACGTTGTTTGAGGATGGTGATGGCGCGAATACATTCCGCGCCTCCAATCCGACCCAATCCGAAGAGACTCATTCCATGGTTACTGCTAATCGCTTCCGGTCCCAAACATCCGGTGTTGCCCCCTCCAACAAACGTCGGTCACACTTCCTTATGTTATTCGTACCCGTCACTGGTTTACGGATGAGTGCTATTGGAGTAGTTGGTCCAGCCCCGAATCCGCGGGCGTATGACTCTGTCTCCCAAGAGGTGCGCGCAGCGGAGGATCCCGAGTTCGAAACTCCTTACACAAAGAATATTCTTTTGAATGAGGGTACTCGTGCTCGGATGGCAGCTCAGGATCAGCCTCATGAAAACCCCGTATTCCCCGAGGAGGTTCTGCCCCGTGGAAACGCTCTTCGATGGAACCTTGGCCCTGGGCGGGCGTGATCAAGAAACCACAGGTTCCGCTTGGTGGGCCGGTAACGCCCGACTCATCAACCTGTCCGGTAAATCACTCGGTGCCCACGTAGCTCACGCTGGATCAATCGTGTTTCGGGCCGGAGCAATGAATTCATTCGAGGTAGCTCATCTCATACCGGAGAAGCCTATGCACGAACAGGGGTTGATTTCATTACCCCACTTGGCTACTTTGGGCTGGGGAGTCGGACCCGGCGGAGAGGCCGTGGACGTTTCGCCGTATCTTGCGTCCGGAGTACTTCACTCAATATCCCCTGCGGTTCCGGGTTTTGGAGGTACTCATCATTCACCTATTGGACCCGACACTCCGGAGGAATCCTTTCCTCTCTTCGGTCACGCGCGGAGGGATAGGAACAAAATGACCACCATTCCAGGTATTCACCCGATCCTGCTGGGTATTGGTGCCCTTCTATCGGTGTCCAAAGCTCCGTATTCCGGAGGTGCATATGATACCTGGGCTCCCGGTGGTGGGGATGTAAGGGAAATTACGAATCTCACAGCGGGTCCAGGTGTTATATTCGGTCATTCGCCAAAATCGCCTTTCGGCGGAGAGGGGTGGATCGTTAGTGCAGACAATTCGGAAGATGCAACTGGAGGGCATTTACGGTTGGGTTCTATTCGTATACTCGGCGGAATCTCTCACATCCTGACCAAACCATTCGCATGGGCTCGCCGCGCCTCCGTACGGCCCGGAGAAGCTTACTCGCCCTATAGCTTAGGGGCTCTTTCCGTCTCCGGCTCCACCGCTCGTTGCTCCGTCCGGTCCAACAATACAGTTCACCCCAGCGAATCTCATGGTCCCACTGGTCCAGAAGCCTCTCAAGCTCAAGCCTCCACCTTCCTGGCTAGGGACCAACGCCCTGGAGCCAACGCGGGTTCCGCCCAAGGGCCCACTGGTCTGGGCAAATACCCCATGCGCTCACCCACTGGAGAGATCATTTTCGGGGGAGAAACAATGCGCTCCTGGGACCCTCGCGCCCCATGGTTGGAACCTCTCAGAGGTCCCAATGGCTTGGATTTAAGCAAATTGAAGAGGGACATACAACCGCGGCAAGAACGGCGCTCGGCGGAATACATGACCCATGCCCCTTTGGGTTCCCCGAATTCCGTGGGTGGAGTAGCTACTGAGATCAATGCAGTAAACTACGTTTCTCCCCGAAGCCGGTCAGCCACCTCCCATTTTGTCTTGGGATTCTTCTTCTTCGTGGGTCATTCGCGGCATGCGGGAAGGGCCCGCGCGGCTGCTGCCGGATCCGAGAGAGGGATTGATCGTGATCCCGAACCCGTCCCTCCCATGACGCCCCTGAATTGAGCAACAGAGGTATCGAGCGAGGGAAGAATACGTAAGCTAGAACAACGCCAATTCTGGCTTCCGCTCGAAGGGGCTGCTTCCCCTGAAGGTGGATCGGTGAGCACCGCCCTTCCTGTTTCTTCCTTCGTCTGCGGGCGGACCGGACCGCTCGCGGCGGATCCGGCCGGAGCGGACGGAGGGTGCGCATAAACCGATTGAAATGAAAGTAGTATTGACCGAACCATCCATGGAATCCTGCCAGTCCTCTCGCTTTTCGGTGCCATGGATCGTGCGTGTTATGGATGAAGGAAGATCCAATGAGCAGTCCTCGGTCGAGACCGGCAGCCGTGAACCGATCATCTCTCCTAATGAACAAGTCATTCCATCTAGTTCCCAAGGGCAGGATGGGGTTGGTTTGAGCTACCGGAATTGGATCGAGGGAAAGTTGGGCCTTGGCAGGAACAAGTATTATTATGAACGAGCAATAACGATTTTCTTTTATCATCAGGCCCGGCGGCTGCCGGATGACCGCCCGCGCCTTACGTACGATCCGGCCGGCGCTAGAACCCCTTCCATTCGCTTGAAAACCGGAGAATCGTAACTATGACCGTTGCCCTTCAGTCGGCTGTGTTTGCATCAATCGCAATCCCATTCATCCCAGTTATTGGTGTCCCTGCGGTGTTTGCCTCCCCCGATGGTTGGTCAAGTGGCAAAAACGTCGTATTCTCGGGTGCCACCCCACGGATCGGCCCAGTCCCCTTGGTGGGTATCCTCAACTCCTCCGTATCTTGAACCCCTCCCTGTCCGGGATGTCTATTCAAATTATATTACACCGCGCCGCGAGGTCGCCTTTGTTGAGGGTTAGTTAGGGGACAGCGGGTCTCATACGTGCACGGATGGCTGCTTGATTCCCACCATCCGACGGACGGTTCGTTCCTCCCTCTCGTCTTGTCAATTTTGTTGTCGAGGTGGTGAGTAGGTGAGCAATTCGAAATCGATTTTCACGCACGGAGGAAACAGCCGGTCGACTATCCAAACCAAAGGTCGATCCACTTGCATGTGGTGAAAGAAGGGTGTAGGGGCTTGGTTTGGCAGTGACACTCCCCGCCAGGAATGAAGCGGGTTCAATTCCCGCCCATCCTTCAAAGTTATGCCAAAGCAATATGATTTTCGACCAATTCCCTCCCCTACGCGAGATCGGTCCCTGAACAACGGTACGGACGTTGACGAACTAATCATAAAATGTTGATATCTCCCGTGCGTGCCGGGGGTTGGCGGAGACGGGATTTGAACCCGTGGCCTCAAGGTTATGAGCCTTGCGAGCTACCAAGCTGCTCTACCCCGCGGCAGGATTTACGGAATATGCTAATACGAATCATTTCATTCTTGATAATTATACCCGGTACATGAGCATGATTCACAGAATGAGTAATACTCGGCAGGACTCACCCCGCGCGCGGATCGAGGGAATTTCCAATTGTCGCATTTGGATCTGCTCCTTTATTTGCCAGCTAGATTTGACTAGTCCGGGCAACACGCATGGTCCATCTCACGAGGTACGTGCCTGGAAGGACCGAAATAGCGATAATTGGCTCCGAGTCTTCCGGTTAAGAAGCAGCGGCAATGTAGACGCGTGGATGCACTACTGCGTGCGCGGTAAATATAAAGATTGTGATTCTTTATAAACACCCACCCTCCGTCTAAAGACGAAGCTTTGTCTATCCTTGCCTTTAGAGATCGACGAATAGAATGGTACCTGCTTCCCAATCCTTGCTTTCCCTTCTCCATCTGCTGGGTAACACCCTTCCTCACCACCATAACAATGGTTCGCTCGATGACAATGGAAATATCATCCCCATGCCAGGATTCGGCATCACGAAACAACGGGATTCCACGCAAATTCATTCGTCATTGTATTCACTCAAACCGAGCGCTTATTCTCTCGCCAACTGTTCCTTGTACACCATTCCGCCGCCTTACCAAATAACCAGATTAATAGGTGACGGATTGTGTGGGTCGATTACCCTTCTCCCACCCACCCGTCGGGCCCAATGGGTGGGCTCGGCGGGCTAATCGTAACAACAGCATAATTATCTCGCCGGGGACTTGGCGACGGACTAGCCAAACTTGCCCGCCGTGGAAGGAATCGGAAAGGCTGCATAGGTAAATATATAACCTACAGAGAAGTGGGCTAATCCAACCAATCTTGCTTGTACGATGGAAAGAGCTACCGGCTTATCTCCCCAACGTACCAAATTAGCTAGGGGCGTCCGTTCATGAGCCCGTGCTAAAGTCTCTATGAGCTCTTGCCAGTATCCACGCCGAGGGATGAGAAACATAAATCCAGTAGCCCAAACGAGGTGTCCGAATGAAAACATCCATGCCCAGACGGATAGACTGTTCGTGCCGAAGGGATTGTATCCATTGATAAGTTGCGAGGAATTTAGCCACGAGTAATCTCTCGACCATCCCATCAGGTAAGTAGAAGACTCATCAAGTTGAGCCACATTTCCTTGCCATAGCGTAATATGCTTCCAATGCCAGTGGAGCGTGACCCATCCAATAGTATTCAACATCCAAAATACCGCCGGATAAAAGGCATCCCAGGCTGAGATATCACAAGTCCCACCCCGTCCGGGACCATCGCAAGGGAAACCGTAACCAAATTCTTTCTTGTCCGGCATCAGCTTGGAGCCGCGTGCATCCAAAGCACCTTTGCTTAGGATCAACGTGGTTGTGTGCAAGCCTGAAGCGATGGCGTGATGAACCGGAAAATCCCCGGGACCTATGGTTAAGAATAGTGAATTACTATTATTATCGATGGCATCCAACCGACCAGGCAACCATATGCTTCGGCCAGCATTAAACGCAGGGTCGTTTGGTGAAGATAGGAGTACGTCAAAACCATATGAGGCTTTGCCATGGGCCGATTGGATCCACTGGGCGAATACGGGTTCAATCAAGATCTGTTTCTCCGGGGTGCCAAAAGCGAGCATAACATCGTTGTGAACGTAGAGCCCCAAGGTATGGAAACCCAGGAATAAACTAGCCCAGCTCAAGTGAGATATAATAGCTTCTTTGTGTTCCAACACTCTTGCCAATACATTACCCCTTCCGCGTTCCGGGCTGTAATCCCTAGTCAAAAAGATGGCTCCGTGGGCAAACGCGCCCGTCATGATGAACCCAGCTATATACTGATGATGAGTATATAACGCAGCTTGAGTAGTGAAGTCTTGCGCTATGAACGCATAAGCGGGTAGAGAATACATGTGCTGAGCCACCAGGGAGGTAACGACTCCCAGGGAAGCTAAAGCAAGACCCAATTGAAAGTGGAGAGAATTATTGATCGTGTCATAAAGTCCTTGATGACCACGCCCGAGCCGTCCTCCAGGGGGAATATGTGCCTCCAGGGCCCCCCCTATGCTGTGTCCAATCCCGAAGTTAGTTCTATACGTGTGACCAGCAATGATAAAAACAACTGCAATGGCTAAGTGATGATGGGCGATATCGGTCAGCCATGGACTCTGGGTCTGTGGATGGAATCCCCCAGTAAAAGTGGGAATAGCGGTGCCTGCCCCCTGAGAAGTATTGAATAAGTGGCTACTGGAATCAACATCTCGAGCATAGACACCCCACTGACCGGCGGAAAGAGGCCCTAGGCCTTGCGGGTGCGGTGACGCGCTTAGCAAATTGCCCCACCTGACATGTCCACCTCTCGATTCGGGAATGGCAACGTGAACCAAATGCCCTGCCCGAGCCAAAGAGCTTACTCCGAAGAGTCCTGACAAGTGATGATTAAGACGAGATTCAGCGTTCTTGAACCACGATATACTTGGAGCCCACTTAGGCTCCAGATGCAGCCAACCCGCCACCAGAAAAAGAGTGGAGACGATTAGCAGAGAAAAAGCTCCAGTATAAAGATCTTGATCGGTACGCATACCGATTGTGTACCACCGTTGGTAGACACCGGGATAAGCAATATTAACCGGGCCCAGGCCTCCACCCCGAGCGAACGCTTCCACAGCTGGTTGCCCAAAATGGGGGTCCCATATCGCATGGGCAATAGGTCTCACATGCAAGGGATCCTTAATCCGTGCCTCGGAATTACCCTGCCAAGCCACGTGGAATAAGTTGCCCGAAGTCCACAGGAAGATTATTGCCAACTGGCCGAGGTGGGAAGCAAAAATGTTCTGATAGAGACGCTCCTCAGTCATGCCATCATGACTCTCGAAGTCATGCGCGGTAGCGATACCGAACCAGATACGACGAGTGGTTGGGTCCTGGGACAGGCCCCGGCTGGATTTTGGGGATCTTAATGCCATAATGCTTTTCAGATCCTCCTAGCCGTTATCCCACCGCAATGATTCTTGCCAGGAAGAATGCCCATGTCGTGGCAATCCCACCCAGAAGGTAATGGGCCACCCCTACGGCGCGGCCTTGTACAATGCTCAAAGCTCTAGGCTGGATAGCGGGAGCTACTCTCGATTTGTTGTGCGCCCGAACGACAGATTCGATGAGTTCTTGCCAGTATCCACGACCGCTGAGTGGAAACATTAGACTAAAAGCCCAAACGAAATGAGCACCCAAGAATAATAGACCGTATGCGGATAACGAGGAGCCGTAAGATTGAATGACTTGAGAAGCCTGTGCCCATAGGAAGTCGCGGAGCCATCCATTGATGGTAATCGAACTTTGCGCAAAGTTCCCACCGGTTATGTGAGTCACTATTCCCTGGTCATTGACGCTACCCCAAACATCGGATTGCATTTTCCAGCTGAGGTGAAAGATTACCACCGAGATCGAATTGTGCATCCAAAATAGGCCTAAAAAAACATGATCCCAAGCAGAGACTTGACATGTTCCTCCCCTTCCGGGGCCGTCGCAAGGAAGACGAGAACCGAGATTAGCTTTATCCGGCACTAATCGGGAGCTGCGGGCAAACGGAACACCCTTCGGTGGGATCAATACAGTTGCATGAATAGTAAATGCATGAATGTGATGTACCAAAAAGTCTGCGGTTCCTAACGGAATCGCTGACAAGACCACCTTGCCGCCCATTGCTAATACGCCGCCGCCCCAGGCCAAACTGGTGGCGGTGTTCGCTGCCGGGGCTGTCAAAACGGGTGCTGAGGCATGAGCGTTCTGTACCCGCTGGGCAAATGTGGGTTGTAGTCGCATAGCAGTATCCGGAAACATATCTTGAGGACGCCCCAAAGCACTCATCGTATCGTTGTGGATGTACGAGCCGAAGCTATGGAAACCCAAGAAAATACATGCCCAGTTAAGGTGTGATATTATTGCGTCGCGGTGTCGCAAAACACGGTCTAATAAATTGTTGCATTGAGTGGTTGGATCATAGTCCCTCACCATAAATATGGCTGCGTGCGCAGCAGCTCCGACTATGGGAAATCCACCGATCCACATGTGATGCGTAAACAGAGAGGGTTGGGTACCATGATCGGTGGCCAGATACGGATGAGGGGGCGTAGAATACATATGGTGAGCTACCGAAATTGTGGGGGAGCCCAGCATAGCTAGATTGAGAGCTGATTGAGCGTGCCATGAGGTGGTTAGAATTCCATAAAGGCCCTTGTGACCTTCCCCCGTGAACGGGCCTTTATGGGCCTCTGGAACCTCTTTTGGGCTGTGGCCTATGCCCCGATTAGTCCTATAGACATGACCAGCTATTGAAAAGGCGACTGCAATGGCTAAGTGATGATGGGCGGTATCAGTCAGCCATAAGCCTCCGGTTACCGGGTCTAGCCCCCCGCGAGAAGTTGAAAAATCCGAATGTTCTGACCAATTCAAAGTGAAGAATGGGGTTAGCCCTTTGGCGAAACCCGGATAAAGTTGGGCCAAAGGATGGCGATCCAAAATAAGTTCGTGAGGTGGAGGAATTTCTTTAGCGTCCACTCCAGTACCCGAAAGCTGGTTTATAGGTAGAGAAACGTGCACTTGGTGCCCCGCCCAGGGAAGGGAACCCAGTCCCAGTAGCCCCGCCAGGTGGTGATTCAACATGGATTCCACACTTTGGAACCAAGCTAGTTGGGGGGCTGCTCTGTGGTAATGAAACCAACCAGCGAAAGGCATTGGCGCTGCAAAGATTAATCCACCGATCGCAGTGGAGTACGGTTGTAATTCGCTGGTTATCCCAGAAGCCCGCCGAACCTGAAAGAATCCAGAGGTTATTTGTATTCCCTGGAAACCCCCGCCTACATCTCCGTTCGAAACCTCCTGACCCACTATTGGCCAAACGACCTGGGCACTGGGCTTAATGTGGATTGGATCACTCAGCCATGCCTCGTAATTCGGGAAACGGGCCCCGTGAAGGTACATACCGCTCAACCGGACGGAAATGATGGCTGGTTGACCAAAGTGAGCACTAGGGGCTTTTCGAGGAATATCCTCCAAATCATTGGTATGGCTGTCAAAATCATGAACATCGGCGTGTGGGTCCCGGGTCCAGGTAGTGGTATTAGGGCCTTTCGCCAAGGTCCGCGAGAAGTGACCGGGTTTAGACCATTCCTCAGAGGGGGTATTCACAGGATCCGTTCCCACTGCAATTCCGATTCCTGGTTCCGCTGGGCGGATAGTCGTCGAGGTTCTCCCCTTTCCGGATAAAGCACAGGGGAAACCCGCCGATAGTGATTAGTAAACTCCCGGGAGCTTCGGAATTTCATTTCCCCCAACTATATCCTCCACTCGTTCGTCCGAGACCGGAGCAGCTACGATGCGGGAGCTCGGGCGGGTGCTCGACCTCATTATGGCATGCCACCGGGGCGCCCAAGGGACCACCCACCACCCGGGCGTGCGCGGGGTCGCCCCTTCTTTGACGCTCATCGCAATATTCGTGCATTCCCGAAGGGGATCGTATTCATCCAACCGATTCCGATAAGATAAGTCGCCGGCCGTCGTCTCGATTCACTGATTCATTAGATGTCACGGCGCCCCGGTTACCCGCCGCCTGCCGGCCTTATTATACACCCCTCTGTCATCCATGCCTCGGTACTACATGACGGTTCTTCCGCCGGCCGCACAGGTTGCGAGGAGCGAGCGAAGGCCTGAGGCGCACATGATCATGTTGTGTGCCGCGCATCGAATCATGGACGCGAGCGACGTCGTAACAAACAATTACCCGTATGTGGTGACGGTGAGTAAATATGTGCGAAGGGTGGGTCTCATGGTCTGCCAGCCATCGCGACCGCACCACCCCTTCCCTCCACCAGAGGATTACTCACTGTATCCAGCGTCGAGCATATAGAGAATCGAATTGGTGAACGCCTACAATACAATCCCCATATGTTTGTGACGGACGGACGAAGAAGCAAACAGTCCCCCCGGCGGTTTTTTCGCGCGGGCAGTTTTAAATACCATAACGATCATTCTCACCATCACTTACCTCGTCCCCGATGCCACGCACGGGGCCGGCGGATCAATCCTGAACCCCGGACCGTTTTAATACGCCGCATAATGCCATTAATCTCCGAAACGTCCCGTCACTTCCGACCGATTCTGCGCTTCGGTGTAATTGTTCGGAGCGGGTGGTACAGCCTGTTTCCAATGATCAGCAGCTCTATCGGACCGAGCTTCAGGAGTCTCAAGATCTCCTTGGCGGATGGCTCGTTCCCCTCGGGCGGGATAGGTGTCTCCATACCGGGAAGGTTCCTTCCCACGGGACCGTGCTTGAGAGTTTCCCGCCTCATACGACTCCACCAACTCCTCCCCGTCCCCGTCCGGTTCTTGCTTCCGGAGAAGGGGTGTCGCACGCTGTAAACACGAGTGAGTCATCACTGTAACTACCGAAACCAAATTGTGTTGCGGCGATAACCTTCAACAATTCCCTTCCGCGGATTCGCGTACCTGCCTGGAAGAATGGGAATAATCGAGTGAGGGTTGACGGGATCGGTTTCCGGTTGCACCTTGGGTGGGGAACCAGATCTTACCCTCCCTCCCACCGGTAGCGACGCGACGGGAAAGGGAACTAGAATCGGCAGCGTCAATATTATTTATTTGAGTCGAGACATACCATTCCGCCCCCAAATGGTAACTATCCTACTTCAAATACGTATGCCCAGGGAAATGGGATACGAGGTTAGTTTTCGGTCTTCCCCCTCCGGCAGCCAACCCCGTCGTATCCCACTCCATTTCTTTGGGATTCGATGCTGCACCGCTGCCCGACGGACTTTTGGATCAACCTAACCACGTTACGCGAGTCGATTCTCTCACTTCCGGGAGCGGATTCTCTCGTATCGGCCCGGCTTTCAGTGATCGGTCCTAGCGGCGCGTGACCTACCAATCAATATTAATTGATTCGTGTTATCCGTGGATCACGTGATATAGGCTTCCGATCCCCTCCGAGCCCAGGCTTTCGAGAGGGGTGCCCCCCCACGGCTAATAGGAACAACCATTACTGAATGGTGGATGCGTGGAGACCCTTCGTCCTTCCGGTGATTATTCACCGATGGATCGTACAGTCTAGATGGTCGCACATGGTGACGGATCGCGGCCGTATTATTGGGAGCCTGTGGCGGAGATGGATTTCGTCCCAACGCCTGAGAGTGATGGTCCGGAGCCCTGGCGTGTTCTCCACTACTCGCACGAACAAGACCTATGTTATGTGGTATGTGACTTCGATCATGAGGATCGGTCTCCGGGCGCGCGGCTTCGTAATGATTCCGTGAGGCTTCCGCATATTCCCCCACGGACTGAGCCGGCATTCGTTACGGTTGTTCGTTTCTCCAACGAGTGTGACAAAACCCCGTTCCAGAACCGTACGTGGGGTTTCCGCCTCATGCGGCTCCTCTTGCATCGCACGTAACAGTAGTAATACACAGTGACGTGGGGTGCTCCATATAACCAGTGGGGTCTCCCCCCCTCCCCCCCGTCCGGCATCACAGGTCGACCGACGGCAGGGGCTGCTGTCCCCGCGCGACGGATCCTCGGCCATCCTTCCTGCAAGGGGTCATCTCTATGAATGAAGTGTCTATCGATCGCATTGCCGCCAGTCACGCGAACCCTAGCAATTCCTTTGTCCCCAGCGCCCTGGAGTACTGCGTAGGGTTCACCACTTCGACAATCTCCGATGGTTGTACGGGTATCCAAAGTACGAGCGAGATGGAGGCTTGTTGTCCCGACCGTACATTCGTTATTGGCTCAAGCACCGCAATAATTCATACGAACTGTCGCGAACGAAGCCTTTGTACTGTCGATTCCCTGCGTGTGATGTTCTCTCCCCTCCGCGCGTGCCCGTGGTAGAGGGGTCGGTCGGGGGCTCCGGGGAAACTACTCCCCTACCCACGGCTCTCTATCCCTTGCTTCACATCGTGATCCAGACAGGAAGGATCGGGGGTGTATAGGGCAGCATTGACCGAGGATACACGATGGAGGGATTTGTTTAACCCGAATGATCGAACTCACCTTCACCAAGCGTGGGTCCGTCCAATGCAATCGGGTATCTATCTCTCTTGCTACGCATCGGGATCGATAATCAGATCACACCATCCCTGTGATGGGTGGATGCTTCCTTTTCTCTCCCAGTAACCGGAACTGTTCGCGATGGGACGTCCGCTACAACGGTAAAAGTCTCATCAACGAGATTATCGTTTCTCCGGGATCCGGGCGTGGTAAGCTATAATCTCCCCGATAGAATAGATCCGTCACCCCCATCGACGCTCGATAGGAAGGAGACAGCATGGGGGAAGGGTATGGTTGCTGGAAGGAATGGGTCCGCCGACAGGCAGGCAGGCAAATATTCATTTCGATGCAGCGGACCGCGTGAATACATCGTGCGTGCCCCAGCCGCCCGCCGAGGGAGCAACGATTTCGAGACATTCCAATTGCATGTTGACTCGAGGTGAGTAAGATCCCCTCGAAAACGAAGAAGCGGGGGACACATTGACTACTATACCGTCCTGCAAGAATCAGCAGTACCGAGAAGGGAGGGGCAGATTTTGCCTGTCGAACGTTATTATGGCTAAGCATCGGACAAACGTTCTACAGGATGTCTCGTCTGTCGAGTGGCCTCAGGTGTATCGCCCGCCCGGCCGGCCCGCCGCACCTCTGCTTGCCGAGGGCCCGCCCGCCGGATCCGCCGTATCTGTCCACCCCTAAACCAAGATGGTTCGACGGGGCATCCTACATGCGCGTAGAATCTATTAGTATAGTAGTCGCGGGGACGAGATAGATTCCGATACGGCCGAATCACGTTTCCTCCTACTCATCGCCGTTTGCTTCTCACGATAGGCCAATCCCCCTGCTCGAACATCCATCCCGGAATCACTGCGTGGCGGTGGAAGGTACAACTCCGGTCATCAATTCACCCGCACGTGCTGCTTCGACGCGTAAGTAATGTGTTGGAGCGTAAGATGGGTATCGGCCGGCGGTCGCCGCGAGCACTGCAATACCCAATCAATGAGCGATCGATGATGAATTACTCGGGTCGAGGCGCGCGGGATGGGAAGTAGAGTATATATGATTCATGAGAATATCTCGCGCCCGCCGAGCACGTGTGTATATCCGATTTGTTAGGCTCGACGAGGATGATATTCTACGGCTAGCGATTCGTTTGTATTCGGATCAATCCATTTACGATCCACCGGTCGAACTGCTAATCCCGCATGTGGGTAGAGAGTTGAATGATCTTGCTCCCCAATTCGATTGGAGGAGTTCCCCACGCTCCGGCACCTCGATTGCCTAGCAGCAATAGCATCCGCAGGTTTGCGACGGTAGCTCGGTACACTTATCGCACGATCATTGGCCGGAGCACGCTCGTGAGTAACTGACTGTCTCGCCCCAGGAGTGGTAGAAGCCGCACCTAATCGAGGAATGATATTGTCCGAACGCGTTTCGGGTGATTGTAATGATACTTGGCCCGTCGAGCCCTTTGCCCTCTTGGCGATACGAACGTATCGAAGTGATTGCTGTTCGGTCGGTCCATGATGGAGACGCGACCGCTGCTTCTCCTCCGAACGAATACGATACTGAGGGGCTTTCGTAGTGGGAGTGGATTGGTTCGCATAACCAGGCTTTCTACCGGCGGGCCTCTTACGGGTTGGTCCTGGTGACCTTCCTGGTCGACGTACTATTTTGGCGCGAGGTCCTCTGTGACGGGACGTAGAAACTCCTTCGTTTCGAACTATGTATGCGGGATTCCGTCAGTCAGGGCTAGCACCAACCATCCGATCATGCTGCGAAACAAATGTCTGATCCGGTCCGGTTGGTGGGGGTGGACATTTCTCCCGGAGTGAAGAATGGGATGAGATGCGTCTACAATACAAATAGTTGTTCCTACCAGTCCTTCTTGCAATTTCATTCCCCAATCATTTCCAAACCCGGCTAGTAGGATGAATGACGAATCAATTATATCCGTCACCGGAGCCTCGCGCCATGGGGGTTTGCAATAGCAACGGCTCGGGGGATAGGACCGACCGGCGGCTGATGAGATGAGTCGAACTGATTACCGCTGCCTCGCGCGGGTTTGGTGTTCGGGACCGGGGTTGTCCCGCCCGCCGGATACAATCGTTGTTCGTGCGAGAAGCACCCGCGGTACATGATTCATCCCCGCCGGGCCGGATCACCACACCTTGCTCTACACATGTGTTTCTCTTCCCCGGGCAAGATTCCTCGCCACCCCCTCCGCGTCAATCAATGTCGGTTGCTGCGAGTTTTCACGGGACCGACCCCTCGCGATTGCGTTCCGCCGCCAAGAAAGTGGGAAACCCCGCGCGCGGCCGGCGTCGTATGGGGGGCGCTCAAGCAGCACCATCCTATCAATGTTTTGAAACAAATCTCGTTACTATCGCGGGGGAATCCGTCCGCTCTCTCCCTATCTATGATCCCCGCCGCATGCTTCATACCTTTCTTGGAGGCGAACGACGGGGATTGCTACCGTCACCTTCTCGCCGTACAATAGGGGTAAGCAGGATGTGCACGAAGTTGTCGGGGTTCCGAAGAAAGGCGGCGCGGGAGGAGCGAGCCTCCCTCCGCCCAACCTGTTCATGTACTCGTCCGGTCATGCGTGGAATATGGGATTCGACCGGATCGACGAAGAACTCCTTCCTTGCCTAACCGGATCGGGACGGGAATCACGTAATGAGAATCGAGTCTCCGCATGGTTGGTTCCTCAGTGGCTCAGTGGTAGAGCGGTCGGCTGTTAACCGATCGGTCGTAGGTTCGAATCCTACCTGAGGAGATCCGCATTTGCGCTCCCGACCGAGACGGGAGCGGCTCATGATCCGGGCTGGAGCAAGTGAAACGTCGCCTGTCATCACCTATACTACTCGTCGTGCCGCGCGCGTCGGTCGGGAAGAACGGAGCGATAGCAACGGTGCGTGCGGTCTCATTGAGGCACGCACCTCCCGGTCAGCAAGTTGGGAATCCATCATTCGTTCGGACATGGCCAGGGTTCCATTGGAGACGTGCGTGGAGGCGTGAACCGACAGCGTCAAGGCGGAGACGATCATTCGATTTGGGGGCAGGCATTTCGTGATGGATATTGATTCCGATGCGGCGCCAGCAGCCATCATTCAACTATAGTCGCTTGACGCATAACGCACGCCCTCATCCCCCGGATTTTTGTGCTCACCCCGCCCGCCACATAGTCGGAGGGAAGGGTGATGAGGATTCGTGGTTCCAAGGAAAGAATGCACGGAATATGGGATTGGGCCCGCCCGCCATACCCATATATGGTGACTGACGGCGGCGCATGTAGCTCGCACGCAATGTGAGTTCTCGCGCTGTACCACGAATCTTGCATACAGTCCTAGAACCGGGCGGGGGGCAGGCAGGGTTGGGGTTGGTCCCTCACCACCACATCATCATTACGTTGTACTTGATCATACGCAAAATATCCTGCCTACCCCACCGATCAATGTTCCGTGTATTTGATTCCGAGCCACGCACGACGGATACCCGGGCCACATCTGATCCGGCTATTTCCCCCTTCCCTGGGCATTCACCTTCTGCCCCCCTCCACGGCAGCACCTGCTGACTGTCTTCACCATTCGCGGGGGCTTCTTTTCGCCGCTCACCAGCCATCAGGCAGGGATCGTTGTTTATTTTATAACGATGAGCCCATCCCTCTCGCGGCGGGCGATGTTCCGATACAATATTCGTGATGGCCATTCTTCCTCCCGCCCGCCCCCCCGGCGGTTCCCGATCAGTGGGTTTAGGGACCAGGGTGTGCGGGTGATGAGCGCGGCAAAATCGCTCACGCAATCGGAGTCGAATCTCGCTTGGTGGTTCGTTCCGGCCGCTCCCCCGACAGGGAATCGGGAAATGCAGGATATTATTCCCATTGTTATGACCATTCTCTAATATCCATTTCTTATACCAGCGAACCCTATTCATCGTACTGCCCAACCATCGGGATCCGTATTGATCTTTGCCGCTCGATGATTGATCCACGAACAGTAAGTATTATGATGAGGCAACGACGAATGAATGGTTTCGACGAACGAAACGGGTTGGGGCATCCCGTTCGTT